AATAAACCAAAATCCCCGACACGATTAGTTACAAAGGCTTTTTGACAAGCATTTGCCGCAACAGGTCGTGTGAACCAAAACCCTATTAATAGATACGAACATATTCCAACCAATTCCCAAAAAATATAAATTTGTATCAAATTAGAACTAGTAACTAATCCCAACATGGAAGTACTGAAAAAACTCATATAAGCAAAAAATCTTACATATCCTTGATCATGAGACATATAATTATCACTATAAATAAGAACCATAATTCCAACAGTAGTGATTAATATTGACATAATAGAAGTAAGTGGATCAATTAAGTAGCCGAATTCTAAAGAAAAATCATTAGTGATGATCCAAGACCATACATATTGATAAATAGAACTGCTATTTATTTGCTGAATAGACAGATCAATCGAAAAAATCATGACTATACTTAACAATAAAATACTATGAAAGGACCACATACGACGAAGATTTTTTGTTGCCGTGGGAAAAAGAAGAAGTCCCACCCCTATTAACATAGGAACTGGAAGTGGAACGAAGGGTATTATCCACGCATATTGATATGTCTGTTCCATAAAAAATAAAAAGTTTTTTATTCTTAATTAAGTGTTTCCGATTCACCGGATCTTATCTCTTTTGAAAGGAGTCAATAAAAAAATCAAGATATGTACTAACTTAAATAGAATTTTCTAATTTTATATTCTTACTTATTGTTTATTGTGAGTCTTTCTTAAATACTTCAACTATTCAAATCAAGAAGTTACAATTGGTCAAATGATATAACTAAAGTACTCGTAAAACGTGAATACTTAGTTAGTCACTAATATATTTATGAAGATACCGAAAATGAAAAATTCAATGATTATTAAAAAATTTCTAGTCATAGCACAAGTATAAAGAATTACACTAAAAATACTAATATGAATCATAGGATTAGATTAACTAAGATCACTAACCTGGCCTAATGAAATAAGAACTCGCTATTTTAGTTAGTTTATTCAAAATCATTAACTAGTTCATTATGGAATTGATTGATTTATTTCCAGTCTAATAAAATCAAAAACATTAAAGATTCAAGTTTTTCAGTAAGCAACAAGGGTGGGGTTCTTAAACCTTTCAATGTATTTTAGTACATGTAAATTAAATGTAGAACGACGAAAATAGGCAGAAATAGAAATGTAGGGTCTTTTTGATTCTTTATGTTATAGAGTTCAACCAATTTAATTGCTAGGGCACGGCGTATTCTATAGATTTGAATAAGAAAGAGAAATAAAAGTATCAATATCAATCAATACAAATTTTTCTTTCTTACGAATATTGTATGGACTAGAAAAACCATTTTCTTTTTGAAAAAAAAAAAATCATATATCCTCTTCTTCTAGTAATATTTTATGCAATTTTCACATATCTTTCACCTATCTCCATTTATATGAAAATAATATTATCTAGAGAATAAAAAGAACAATTCGTTTTGAACAATAGATGTCTTTCACATCCAACTATAATAATGAGTAACCTCTTCATTTTTAAATGGCAGTTCCAAAAAAACGTACTTCTATATCAAAAAAGCGTATTCGTAAAAATATTTGGAAACGGAAGGGATATTGGGCAGCGTTAAAAGCTTTTTCTTTAGGGAAATCTCTTTTGACCGGAAATTCAAAAAGTTTTTTTGTGCGACAAACAAATAAGTAATAAAACGTTGGAATAATCTGAATTGATTTGACTCGAAAAAAAGGTCCATTTCATAATTAAAAATGAACAATTTACATTACCTATTTTTATTATTGTTGGGCTAATCAATATGAAATGGACCTTTCTTTTCTCCTATGATATGTGGAATAAGAATTTTTCTGTTTAATGAATTCTACAACTAATACTTTTTTTGTTTGAAAAAAGAATAAAGACAGGATACAAGGTTTTAACCCTCTTTTAGTATGTTTTTTCATTTCCAAGGTGGGGAGTTTTATTTTCCCCATCGAACTATTTGTTCCAATTACAATAATAAATAAGAAAATTCTTTTTTCTCTCTATATCATATCTATAGAAGAGCAAATAGAAAATCTTTAGCTAAGTTAAAATTAATGAATTGTTGATACTAATTGATTCCATTTTTAAAACTTTTTGTGTAACTTTCGGACTTCTTAATTTCCTTTCTCTAAATTATTATATAGATCTCCCATATATCTTTCGCTTTCAACCCTATCAAAAAAGCCGTTAGCTTAGTTAGGATATTGTGTACGAAAAATGTGTCATTTTTAAATAATTCAAAAAAAATGGGGTCTATTTTGTAAAAATGCATTTTTTTGAGTTCGATCGCGGTAGAACTATCTAGTTACAAGAGTTCAATCTCAGGAAAGCATAACCTACACGAAAGTCTTAAATTAATTTAATAAACTGACACCCTAAATGAAAATAATGAACTTTCAAATCCCTATTTGAATGAATTTGGATTTATCAGTTTAAATCTTTCCTAAAAAACATTGCATTGAATTTACTCCTCCAATCT